CTTGCTCCCGTCGGGATAAATCTGACCCCTTCCCCTGTTCCCTCCTACATATATAGGATATTTTAAGAAATGAACATCTTTCTTAGTAGCTGGATCTGGAGAAAGAATAGGAAAGGTAATTTCACTATATTTCTTACCAGGAACAGGTCCTATCACAAGAATATTTTTTTTTGTGGGACGATAGCTTTGAAAAGACAGATTACCTATCTTTTCTTTAATCTCGGGCGAAATACGATCGGTAGGGGCCAATTCAAAACCCTCCGGTAAAATCAGAACTGCCCCCACATTCAAAGCCCCCTTTTTACCATTAGCAAGAACTTGTTTCACTTGCATATCATAAGGAATTCGAACAACTGCTTCAAATACAGTATCGGGAAGTACCGTTTGTGGAACCTCAATATCTACGGGCTTATTAGCTAAATGGCAATTGGCACATACAATACGGCCGGTAGCTTCTCGCGGATTTTCATAACCCTGTTGGGCAAAAATGGGATATGCATTTGAAATGGGTGCTCGAGTTATTATATATATCATGAGCAATACGGAAATGGATCGAGTAATCTCTTCCTTTATCCAAGAAAAAGCATTTCTAGTTTGCATGGTCCAATCATTGATCCTGAAAATTTCTACAATAAGATTAGGTAGGTTACTGGCATCGTTCCCTATCCATGAATCTGCTATTTACTGAAATAATTTTCCTAGAATATAGGAAGAATACGAGTAGAAAGAAAAAAAATTAGTAAATTTTGGAATGTTTAGCTTTTATATACAAAAAAACAAACTTTATAATTGGATCAGTGGATCGTTTTTTCAGTCATTCATAGAATGATAAATCACTACAAGTGAGGGAGATACGCGATTTAAATAACGGAAAATCCAATATTTAAAAATAGTATCTAAAATGACTGGAAAAGTGGAAACAAGACCAGATATAATTTGCTCATTCTGAGTAAACCCAAAATCTTTATAGACAGAACCAATTATTAGTTCCCAACCATGAGTCGAATGGAATCCTATACATAAATCAGTTAACAAAAGAATCGAAAAAGCTTTTATTGTGTCACTTAAGTTATATAGGAATTCTTGAACCCAAGAGTTAAGAATAATGAGTTCTTGATTACCCAGAATAGAATAACCACTTAGAATAAAGAAACAGATTATATTTGTCGAGAAGTGCAAAATCGTATGGATACGATCTTGGTTGTGTGTCTTGATCAATTGGATGGTTTCTTTGTAGATTCCCATACGAAGGTTTTGTAAACGTGTTTCCGGGTATTCCTTTAACATTTCATCCAAGAGGAACAGTTCCTCAAATTCTATGAATTTCTTTAAAATACTTTTTTCTTGAATGATATTCAAGAAAATTTCGGATTGTTTAGTATTCCACCAATTAGTAAACCAAGATTCCATACATTTATTAAATGTAAAAGAAATGCCCCAGGGCAAAAAGACTATAGATGTAAGACATAGAAGGGGAATGAATACTTTCTTTTTTGCCATTTTTCGTCTTTAATGAACTCAGCTTCATCTCATTTGTCAACTCTATATGATAATAATCTTTCTATCAAGCATAAGTTCTATTACAAGTCATAGAACCTATATATTCGAATCTATTCCCGCTTTTTTTATTTGTAATTCGGAAGTTAGTTTTTGCCTTGAATTTCTAATAAAAAGAATACAGAAATCAAAGAAGAAAACGAAAGAATCCACTGCCAATTCGAATGAAGAAAAAAAATATTGTTTCAAAAGCTATCAATTAAAAATAATTTTGAAAAAATAAATGCTTTCTTAGGGAAAAACATTTATTTTTCGAAATTATTTTTATCAAATTTCCATTGGTACACGCAAGAATATGGACAAGTCCCAAGCTTTTTGTGCAACTTTGCGTGGAGTCCTATAATAATCATCAATAGGAGTCAAGGGAATGGCTCCCTGTTCTCTGGTTTGCATATAAAGGACACCATTACGATACCTACTATCTTTTTTAGTTTCTATTTGACTTTGTATTATGAGGGACTGAATATCGTCCATACGGACTCGGATAAAAATACGACGATTTTTTCCAGGAAATCCGTAACGAAAAAAACACACCATTTTATTTTTTTTATCGAAAAAATCATAACCACTACCCACATTCCAAAAAATTAGAAGCCACCAAGAAAAACTTAGAAAGAGACCCGCGGTTCCATAGAAAGTCATCGTGGCCCCTTGTGGCAAAAAAGGAACTAGCTCAGGCTCAAACTCCGACGAAATGAAAGATAACAAATTCCTGCCATAATAACTGGAAGCTGAAATCAATAAAACCCCTAATGAACCTAAAAGAATGAAAGAAGCCCAGAAGAAATCGCTTGGTTTTCGAGACCCCGTTACAATGTCGATCCATGCGTCTTCTGAGCGCCAAACATGTTCTGACTCCCAAGTCATATTTTATCCTCCTTATTAAGGCTTATATGATATTAGTATCTTCCTTTTCTTTCTTTTGTTTTTTAATGGAATAGTTATTTAAAAATAGAATAACAAAGCCAAGTCAAATTCATTTGACTTTATCTAAAAAAATAAATGAGATTTGTCCCTACTGCCCGTATCTAAAAAATCTTGTTTTTTTGAACATGAAGAAATAAAGAAGCCATTGCAATTGCCGGAAATACTAGGCCCACTAAAGGAACAAAAATGGAAGGTAAGTTTATCATAAAAAGGGTACCTCGATTTAATATTTGTACCTGTTATTTTGATTGTTATATTAATTTCATATTTTGATTACTCTTATATATATTGTAATAAATATAGTCTATAATCACTAGAATTCATATAGACTTATACTAAGTATATTTACAAAATTATACTAAGTATAGCTAAATGACTATATATGGATAACATATATTCTATATATATTATTCTATACTCTATATATTGAGTATACATATGAGTATACATAATATATATAGAATATAATAAATCAATAATAAAAGAAAAAAAAATTGAAAAATATTTATTACTAAAGAACATTATTAAAGAATAGAATAAAAAAAAAGTACAAATCGAATCCAATAATAATTATAAGGAATGTAGAACTAAATAACTGGATGAATTTAGCCCTCTATTTCTACAAGAAACGTGTGTATGATAATATAACTTTTTATTATTCTTAGGATTTTTCTATTAATATCTTATTAGTTTGCTCTTGTGTGTTCTAATTTGATTTTTGTCTCATAATTTATTTTATTTGAAGTTAAAAAAAAAAAAATAATTTTAGGCTCTGCTTGATTTTTCATTTTGAGTCAAAGGAAAGAAAGCGTGGAGTTGAAATAACTCACTTAGAACCTCCTTTAAAGGATTACGTGGTACGATTGAATCAAATAAGCCCTTTTGGAATAAAAATTCAGCCGATTGTGAACCTTCGGGTACTTCCTTATTCAACGTTTGTTCAATTACTCTTTTACCCGCAAATGCAATGTAAGCATTTGGTTCGGCAATAATGATATCCCCCAACATGCCAAAACTAGCTGTCACCCCCCCAGTAGTAGGAGATGTAAGGATCGATACATAGAATAATTTTTGATTGATTTGATAATCATATAAAGCAGAAGATATTTTAGCCATTTGCATCAAGCTCAAACTTCCTTCTTGCATACGCGCTCCTCCGGACGCACATACTAGAATAAGAGGTAAAAGTTGATTGCTAGCATATTCGACCAACCGAGTGATTTTCTCACCCACTACGGATCCCATACTACCCCCCATAAACTGAAAATCCATAATACCAATTGCTACAGGAATACCGTTTAGTTGACCTGTGCCTGTTTGAACAGCCTCCCTTAATCCTGTCTTTTTTTGATAAGAATCAATACGATTTTTATAAGGTTCCTCTTCCGAATGAAATTCTATGGGATCTACAGAGACCATGTCTTCATCCATAGGATTCCAAGTACCTGGATCAATCGAAAGTTCGATTCTATCTGAACTGCTCATTTTCAAATGATATCCACAGTGTTCACAAATATTCATTTTTGATTTCAAAATTTTCTTATAATTTAATCCATAACAATTTTCGCATTCAATCCACAAATGCTTATATTTTTGAGTCTCATCGAGATCACTAGAACTTTCTCTTTTAGTAAAATCACTATCATTTGTCTCATTCGTGCTAGTTATTATACTAGCACTCTTGCTTTCACTACTATTTATGCCCTTACCACAAAAGTAACGATTAAAGTCACTATCATCTAAAATGTAACTATCAATACCGATTTGAGAACGAAGATAACTCTCAATGCAACTATTAATGTTATTATTCCAATTAGATTTAGTATCATACATGTAATGATTATCATCACTCTTAGAGCCATTCTCCAAATACCTAGAATTCTTATAACTAGAAAAAAAACTTTCTGGTTCATTTAGAAAAGAATGATCATTGTCAATCTCAAAAATTTGATTTTCAATAGCAAAATATATGGAATAACTCTTCCTATTCCTATCCCTAACTAAAAAAGTTTTATCAGATAGGAAATTCCTGATGTTCCTGATACCTACTAAATAATCAACATTGCTGTAACTAAAATTTTCACTATTCTTCCAACTATGAATGTTTTTATCCATATCAGTGAAAATTGGGGAGTCTTCACTTACATTGGTATTTTCAATAGGACCAAAACTCTCTATTGATTTACTTAAACCACACCTGTACTCTAACTCCCTAGTAAACAGCATAGAATTGAACCACCATTTTTCCATAGAAATTTTTTCCTCTATTTACATGACATGACAATTGATGAATAGTCATTCAATGAAAAATCATATAAATAGTTTATTTTTAATATCATATCTCATTTATTTACTATCAATAAAAAATTAGAATAAATATAAAATAAATATAATAAGTATATAAATCCAATATAATATATAGGGTTAATAACTGATAATAATAACGAGCAAGTGGGTATTAAAAAAAATGATTCTTTTTTTCATGAAAACTCGGAGTATTATTTCACTATATATGTCACTATATATGTGCTGGAATTTTTTTTCTATAAAAAAAATATTCGATTTTCAATGATTATATTTTTTAAATGAAAAAAGAAAGAAAAAAACCTCATTGGGGGTACTTACTGTATTTAAGGACCCAATGACTTCATTGAGTCATTATTAATTTCTTTTTTCCCATATTATATTTTCTAATTATATCTTCTACCTCTATCCATTTTTGTAGTTTTTTTTTTTTCATTTTGAAGATAGATAAAAATCGATTTTTATGGTTATAGAAAACAACATTCTATGTCAATAACAAGAAATAAAAAATTAGGTATGAATCGAACAAAAAAAAGGGGGTATAAAAGAGAAAAGAGTTCTAGTGGAACAGAACAAACGATGTCGAGCCAAGAGCACCCCGATTTCTATATAATAGATTCTATCTACTAGAAATAATGGCGGGTGTTAGAATCCACAGCTAATCTAATCATGTCTTTTAAGTCGCACGTTGCTTTTTACCACATCGTTTCAAACGATGTTTTACCATAACATTCTTTTAGATCCGGTATGTAATTGATTCAATCTATATAATATATATATAATCTAATAATAATCTATATATAATCTAATAATAATGTATATATAATCTAATAATATATACTTTTGACTTCTAGATATATAACTGGACAATTTCATTTCTAAAGAAGTATAAAAAAAAATTTAAATTTCTTGAAAAAATAGAAAGAAATATGAAAGAATAATCAATATATTTATTTTACAATTAAATGATTAAATAAAATGATTAAAATAAGATTACAAAAAAAAACAAAAAAATCGAGTCTATTTTGAATCTAGATCTACATATTAAAAAGCGACTCGATTTAGATTAGAGACGAATGATTCAAAAAAATCAAGGGTCATCTTTATTCTGATATACAATTTGTATTCAAATAGGTATATATCATGAATATATGTGATCTGGGACGGAAGGATTCGAACCTCCGAATAACGGGACCAAAACCCGCTGCCTTACCGCTTGGCCACGCCCCATTGTCGATTCGACACTAATAAACACTATTATTGGTTGTTCGTCAATTCCAGTTCCAAAATTATTCTCTATTATTCTCTAGAGAATTAGAGAATAAATTGTTGCTAGGATTTTGATTTGATATGCTTAGATATCAAATTAAACTGAATTTATTGATCATTACATTAAATTCAATTAAGATATTGTATGAAAGTATGATTTCTTCGATTTTTTATTTCAGAATGAAAAGATTTTGAACTGGATAAGTTCAAATCAAAAAAGGATTTTGGGGTCGGATCTTATTTGATCCATTTTTTTTTTAGTTTGATTACTCATTTATTCATATTCATTCATATCTATAATGAATATGAATAAATATTCATGATAAATATGAATTCAATATTCGAATTATTTAGATTTACATTATTATTATTATCCATTTTTTTGAATTATTTTCTAGTATATTATTACATACTATATATATATTTCTTTAGAATTCTTTTATTTTTTCTTTTTTATTAAATTCTTAATAAAAAAGTCTAACGTAATCATATAATATATATATAATAAAACACAATAAAAATGAAAATTCGAATTCAAAAAAAGAAAAAATACAATTAATTTTCTTAAAGAACAAAATTTTTGTTATGCTTAATATCTTTAGCTTGGTCTGTATTTGTATTCATTCCGCCCTTTATTCAAGTAGTTTTTTATTGGCGAAATTGCCTGAAGCCTACGCTTTTTTGAATCCAATTGTAGATATTATGCCAGTAATACCCTTATTCTTTTTTCTCTTAGCTTTTGTTTGGCAAGCTGCTGTAAGTTTTCGATAAGGTCTTTAATTTGAATAATGTCCTAAAAAAATTCAAAATTTATTCGAAAACAAAAATTCAAACATTTTAACAATTTATAAGATCAGATAAGTCTTACAGTGTGAATCCTTGATTCCAATATGAAAATTTTTGGATAGACAAGAAAAAATCCGGACCATCTTATCCGTTTTTTCCATTAAGAAATCCAAATCCTATTATTAGATTTGAGTCCACCACCAATACCTAGATCTCGATTGTGGATATGAAATAAAATTTTTGGTAATAGTAATTATTGGTAATAAAAGGTTCGACTCTTACTACAAATCAATTTCCGAATTTTTTTTCTATTTCCTCGAATCGAAATCACTTCATTTCTTAGAAACTTTGTATCAAAGAAAACATAATGTGAAATAGAAGAGAATCTATTCTCTTTCTCTGTCGTTTTTTTTAATTATCTTGGAGATTTTGTAATGCTTACTCTAAAACTATTTGTTTACACGATAGTTATATTCTTTGTTTCTCTTTTCATCTTCGGATTCCTATCTAACGATCCAGGACGTAATCCAGGACGTGAAGAATAAGAAAATATTTTTTGTTTTATGTGTTTTCCTTACTTGTGCTGGATTTTGAAATATTTTTTGTTTTTCTATCTATGTTACATCTTTAACTAGTAAAAAAAAAAATGAAACAAACAAGGAAGGAAAAAAAGAAGCTCCATAAGTTCAAACGAAAAAAATAACAAATCATCAATCAACGGAAACGGAAAGAGAGGGATTCGAACCCTCGGTACAAAAATTCGTACAACGGATTAGCAATCCGACGCTTTAGTCCACTCAGCCATCTCTCCCCAATAAAAAAATTGAATTATTATGTTTATGTTACATCGCATAAACAAAAAGAAAAGATAGGGCTTGAAAAAAAGCCTTCTTTACATCTTATTTGATTGATATCTTATCTCTTTTTTTTCTATTTGATTTCTATTCATTATTATATATTCTATATAAAAAAGAATATATTATAATATATATTTAATAATTATATATATTTAATTCTATTTTATTTTATAGTTTTTTTTATACAGCCAGAGCCCAGCTAGGTACTGGCATGGCTCTTTTTTCCCATGAATCCTGGATAACAATGATTTATTTATTTTGAATGTATTTGATTTTTATTAATTTAAACATGATTAAACATAAATCAAAAATGACTTTTTGATTACTCCTTCTTTTGTTTTCGGGTAACCTAACGTATCTAAAAAAAAAGAATGGAACTATGTATGGATTCTTGCACAATGCGTTTTTGTGTTATGACTTAAGTCATTTTCTCGAGATGTATCTGTCAAAATAACGTCAGCAAAAACAAAATCCAAAAATGAGATTCGCCCCCTTTTCTTAATTTCATTAGGGGGCCCCTTATGAAACATGTCAATACTCTAATTATCATAAAATTATGCCCGTATTTCTTAAATTATGCCTATTTCATAATTATGACCGATTCCCTTGTTCGACAAAAGATCCATTTATATACAATAATTGTATTGTAGCGGGTATAGTTTAGTGGTAAAAGTGCGATTCGTTCTATAGACCCCTTAAATAGTTAAGGGATCCCTTGCTTGATTAATTTCCTGATCAAAAAACTTTATTTCTTACTTAAAGGACTTTAATCCTTTATACCTCTCAACGAACGATTCGAGGTGTAATATACATTATCGTAATTTTTTGTATACAATTTAGAATTGATTCTAAAATGACTAAAATTATGAAACATAAGTTTTTGGAATTGGATCAAGAATCCCAATTTTTGAATATGAGTAAAGGATCCAGGGAGAAAGATATATAAAGTTTCTTTCTAATCGTAACTAAATCTTCCATTTTTTTTATTTGTTTTGTATAGGAGAGATTGAAGAAAAATAGCTATTAAACGATTTTTTTAGTTTACTAGAAAGATCTACATATTTTTTTAGCTCGACGGAAATTTTATTCTTTTCCTAAAGATTCTCTCAAATAGAAATAGAGAACGAAGTAACTAGAAAAAAACAGATTGTTCTAATACTCCTCTTCTATAGGGATCATCTAAAAAGCAAGATGTTTTAAATATATTCATACAGAAAGGCTGACATAGATGTTATGGGTCATTTTTTTCATGTATTCCATCTCTTAAATAATTCTGTAAAGGAGCCGAATGAAACAAAAGTTTCACGTTCGGTTTTGAATTAGAGACGTTCAAAATGATGAATGAACGTCGACTATAACCCCTAGCCTTCCAAGCTAACGATGCGGGTTCGATTCCCGCTACCCGCTTATATCCTATTTCTATATTTATTCTATTCGAATCTATCTTTTTCTATTATAGAATGAATTCATTTTTATTACTAAATTAGTTAAATTTTTAGTAAATTATTCTTCATTTCAATTTCTTTAGTTAGTTTTAGTTATTAATATTCAAATATTCAATTGAATTTGATTATTGAGTATTATTTTTCTTATTATATTATTTTATATTTTATATATATTATATATTATGATTTTATCTATATTATATAGATAGAATATTCTATAGAATTCTTTTTTTCTTTAACTTTATCACGAAAATTTCGTGATAAAGTTAAAGAAAAAAAGAAAAGCGCCCATTGTCTAATGGATAGGACATAGGTCTTCTAAACCTTTGGTATAGGTTCAAATCCTATTGGGCGCAAATATATTGCATATATATATATATTTTATATACAATTTGTGTTTTGTCCCTCTATTTTAAAATTCATTTTTTTGTATAGAATCTTAAAAAATCATGAATTTCTTATCTTTTTTATTTTATATTCGATTTTTTTTTTATTAGATTTATATTCGAATTTAATAAGATTTTTCTTAATATTTTGAATTATATTCAATTAATATTTTGAATTATATTCAAATTCAAAGAAAAGATATTAAAAGAAAATAATTATGAAAATTAGAAAGTTATGAAATTCTTAATCAATTTTTTTCTACTTGTTCCTGGAGTAAAAAGAGTTCCATCTGTTCCTGAATAGCTTCCTTCAAAAGGGCTTCTGCTTCCCCAGTAAATGTTTTGGTAGAAGATATGATTTCGTTGAATTGAGGTTTATTCGTTTTTAAATAAGCACGTAACTCAACGAGAAATTTCCTTACCTGGTTAATTTCTAATGAATCAAGATAACCATTCGTTCCAGTATAAA